TCGGTTGATTGAAATCACAGGATGCATAGATGACGATGAATCGATTTCATTTCCTATACCTCCGACTTTCTCTGTGTTAGTGCCATCTATAATGATAGATGAATGTCCAACTTTCCATTGAACTTATTGCTTCAATTGGTATTTTGGCATATTCTACTAGTTTGTAAAAATGGAAATTTAAGTAAGGTAAGTGTTTTAGAAACATATGTATAAAAAAAAGATTTCACTTAGGCCCCTTATGCTTACTATAACTAGTTATTTTGGTTTTCTACTCGCGGCTTTAACGATAACCTCCGCTCTGTTTATTGGTTTGAGCAAGATACAACTTATTTAAAATTCCTATTTGAAATGAAAATCTTTGAAATGAATAATTCATAAAATGAAAACTTTCTTCGAGATTCCGTGTATTCAAGAGTTACTTATAGTTTCAATTTTCAATCCTTAGTCATTGAGATTCATGACAATTCGGATTACTATTTAGGTATAGATTTTTTTTTTCAAACAAATTGAAATGATTGAAGTTTTTTTATTTGGAATTGTCTTAGGTCTAATTCCTATTACTTTAGCTGGATTATTCGTCACTGCATATTTACAATACAGGCGCGGGGATCAGTTGGACCTTTGATTAATTAACATTTCTTTTTTTTTATTGTATTGGCCTCCTTCTCTCTTTAATCCACAGGAGGTCAAATCCCTATTTGCTGGGTAAGTTGCTGAATCCTTTTCAGTCTAATTTTATCTAAGAAAAAAGAATCACGCTCTGTAGGATTTGAACCTACGACATCGGGTTTTGGAGACCCACGTTCTACCGAACTGAACTAAGAGCGCTTTTTTATCGGAATAGGTAAGACTGTAAAGCAAAGTATTTTTTCGAACCCCAGAGTATGATCAAAATGAAAGATTCTGTCCACTTTGAATTGATCTCCGTCGATTCCTTGTTACCGCGCCTTTGCCTTTGAATAATAGCAGTAATAGATAGGGATGACAGGATTTGAACCCGTGACATTTTGTACCCAAAACAAACGCGCTACCAAACTGCGCCACATCCCTTTGCATTGTTCCACAGTGTCATTGTATAGAATTTCTATCTTGGTTTCCACATCGTTATTTCCCCACACCATTTTTTGCCTATTTCGTCTTTTTTGTTCCATTTAGCATATAATAATAGTAAAAGACTTGTATACAAGAATAAATCAGTATTTTCTCCGTAAGAGGGAGATTTTTTTAGTTCTTTTCTAATTTTACGACAAGGTACTATCTTATTGACTTTTACTGGAGCATTGGACAATTCAATAATAATAAAGGAATTTCATTTTAATTAGATTAATTAGGCATTACGTGTACAACTATAGTCGGTCTTTAACGACCTATCTATCGGATCATATATGTTTTCTTTTTTACAATAAAAAATATTACAAAAAAAAGGAGGATTTTCAATGCGAGATTTAAAAACATATCTCTCCGTGGCACCAGTACTAAGTACGCTATGGTTTGGGGCTTTAGCGGGTCTATTAATAGAGATTAATCGTTTTTTTCCAGATGCGTTAACATTCCCCTTTTTTTCATTCTAGTTAGTAAAGTAAGTAATGAAGAAGATTAAAGATAGAATCAAATATCTGCGACTGTGACTAATCCCCCCTCCTACTTTCTCTTTTTTCCCTTTTTTTTTTGAGAATTCAAATAAGGAAATAAGGGAGGAAAGAGAAAAAATAAAGTCTCTTCAACATCTGGGAGATTGGGGTTCCAATTCGAGTTAAATTGAAATTCAATTTCAATGAATATTCCTAATACTAATAAAAGAATGGGAGTAGGATAGAAATGCGGGTTTAAGGTCTAAGTAAAGAATATTATCCAAGGTATTTAAATCAAAAATGAACTATTCTACTTCGATTTGAAATAAAATTTAGAAATCTTCTGTCCTTTACTTATTCGTTTTGAATCAAAAATCAAAAAGTTGAGTAAATCCAAAATTCAAAGGAGGTTCATGGCCAAGGGTAAAGATGTTCGAGTAACGGTGATTTTGGAATGTACCAGTTGTGCCCGAAACAGCGTTAATCGGGTATCAACGGGCATTTCCAGATATATTACTCAAAAGAACCGCCACAATACACCTAATCGATTAGAGTTGAGAAAATTCTGTCCGTATTGTTCCAAGCATACGATTCATGGAGAGATAAAGAAATAGATCGAGTTGAGTACCTGTATGTTACCCCTTCAAGGAACGGAAAGGGGTGGCATTATATCTATCTATAAAATAGAAATCTAAATCGAAAAAAAAATCCTATTTGAATGAAAATGAATTCAAATTAATAAATAGATTAATAAATAGAATTAAATAGAATTTTGAGAGAAAAAAGAAAATTAAATAATAAAACAAACCATGGATAAATCCAAGCGACCTTTTCTTAAATCAAAACGATCTTTTCGTAGGCGTCTGCCTCCTATTCAATCGGGGGATCGAATTTCTTATAGAAATATGAGTTTAATTAGTCGATTTATTAGCGAACAGGGAAAAATCTTATCGCGACGAGTGAATAGATTGACCTTGAAACAACAACGTTTAATTACTATGGCTATAAAACAAGCCCGTATTTTATCTTTGTTACCCTTTCTCAATAATGAGAAACAATTTGAAAGAGCCGAGTTAACCGATAGAACTACAGGTCTTAGAACCAGAATGAAAAGGGTTTACTCTTGAATCATAATTTCAATCCGAACTCAAAGACAAGATTGGTTCTTTTCCGAGAATCCAGATGTGTCGTACGAAAAAAAAAAAAGAATTGGAGAAAGCTTTTTGTATTGAGCGTGTTCACTCATTTTGACTACTTTAGCCTATTTTATCTTAATCATTTCTATTCTACCTTCCCGGAGAATGAACTCCGGGAAAACACGTTTACAATATTCCAATAGATTCTTTCTAATCTACTTCTTTTGTGATCTCATTGGAAATCATATAAAGACAATTCCTGTTTGATATGGCTATTTGTGCAAGTATTTTACGATTAAGAATCAACTGTCTCTTGTACAGATCGTGGATTAACCTACTATAACTATAGTATACTCCACTATCACGAATTACTGCGTTTATACGAGTGATCCACAGACGACGAAACTCTCTCTTTTTAATATCCCGATCCCGATGAGCTGAAAACAAAGCTCTTATTCTCTGTTGAGTAATAGTTCGAGTAAGTCTTGAATGGGCCCCTCGAAAGCTTGATGCAAATAAACGAATTTTTGTTCTACGTCTTCGAGCTATATATCCACGTCTAATTCTAGTCATTGAATAGATGAAACTTTCGCGAATAACTAATTGAGTTGTTTTCTTTCAGTTATTCTTTTAACATTTCCTAATCTATTAATAACAAAACGAATTTTTCCAATGTATAAACTATAAATTCCAATGGCTTTGTCTACTATAACCTTCCTAACCACGATTTTTTTATTTCAATGCGAAATATGAAAGAAATTTTATTCTTTTACAGATGTCAAAAATATAGCAAATAAAAAATAGAAATGGATAAAGAAATAGTGTAGTGGGTTCCATCGTTTCTATGGTAACTTCTTAAACGGGGAGGTCTTCTCTATACACCGGAGCCCTCACTTCATTTAATCCAGGTTATTGGTAACTTGTATAGTTCATCCTCTTTGGCTCTACCCATGAATTATCCAGTAATAGTCCTTTCACAACGAAACCCACCTATACAGTAACGGTATTTAATTAGGAAAGTTAGCTGGGTAGCTGACCCTTTGATAGTCCGTTCTTCGCAGAGTAGGGGCGTAATCTTTATGCTTTAAAAAAAATTCCTCCGCTTAATGGATAATCATTTTATACCAATGGAGAATTGCTTGCCATCTTATATTGAGGTAATTCGACTTGCACCAATGGAAACCATAAAATTCATACACAATGCAGGAATATGAGAGGGGTTCTTTATTTCTTTGTTTTAGATAAATAGAATAAAGAGAAAAAAAAAGGCCCCCTTTTCGATTCTATCCTATTTACCGGTACTCATCGTTGATATTGGCACCTTGTTTTCTTGCTTATGTACCAGGCCAGTATATGATTGAAACGAGTCGCGCATACACCCGAGTACATGTTCCTCGTCGTTGAGGACATCCCCTAAGGGCGGGGGATTTCGTGACATTTCTGATTGGCTGTCTTGTATTTCTAATAAGTTGTTTAATGGTTGGCATGTTGAATTGGATACATAATGGGCTGGTTTAGATTGATCCTAACCGGATGATTATGAATTACGTCTATTTCTATTAAATAAATAGTAATTTAATAAATAGTAAACGCAGTTAAAAAATCTCCAATCGAGAATTTGCGTGAGTTACATGTTATTTTCATTCAACCGCAACAAGATCAACAATTCCATAAGCTTGTGCTTCTGTTGCTGACATAAAAACATCTCTTTCTATGTCTTCGGATACAACCCATAGGGCTTTGCCCGTTCTTTGTCCATAAACCCTTGTGAGGGTTTCGCGCAGTTTCAACAGTTCTTCCGCTTCCAGGATAAACTCTCCCGCTTGTGCCTCATAAAACGAACTAGCAGGTTGATGGATCATTACCCTGATAATAGATAATAGAATAAAATAATAGAATAAAAAGTTTCTCTATCTTACATGATGAAGCGAATAGAAAAGAAATATAAAGAATAATAGGAAAAAGATCGAATTGAACAACCGTACAGGCACCCTTCTTGCATATGCATACGGCTCTACACTAAAATAAAATTGACCTAACTTGGCCTCTTTATTGAAAAAAGAAAGAGAAAGATAGAATATATCATACCCTGGTGATTAAATGATCAAATTGCCGCCCTTCCTTTCGGAATATGTATAAAATACTATGATGGCTCCGTTGCCTTATATCTTAATTATCTTAATGTGATTTATTTTGGATATGATTCGGCAATCCCAAAGTTTCTTTTTGTTCCAACCAAAGAAAAAATATTGTTTTTTGCGCACTCCTTGGATTCTTTTAATAACATGAATATTGTTAAGAGCCCTCTAGTGTGAACAAAAAAGGTTTGTGACGCTAAACTTAACTCCCAATTAGAAAATCGAGAAGACCCTTTAGTCTCATACTACTCTCTCGATACATAATCTAATGTTTTTCAAAAGAATCCAAAAATTTCTAATATCGAATGCAAAATGCCATGCTATTATTGCTTACTATTTCCTAGGGCGAAGGCATAGTCTTCCCTTTTCTCTTAAATAAAAATCTCATTGGCGCCAAGCGTGAGGGAATGCTAGACGTTTGGTAATTTCCCCCCCGACCAGGATAAAAGATCCCATTGACGCGGCCAATCCCATGCATATTGTATGGACATCTGGTCGCACAAATTGCATAGTATCATAAATAGCTACTCCAGGTATTACCCATCCGCCGGGAGAGTTTATAAACAAATACAGATCCTTGTTATCATCTTCAATACTGAGATATATCATAAGACCAATAAGTTGATTTGAGATCTCGCTATCAACTGCTTGGCCCAAAAAAAGTAATCTTTCTCGATAAAGTCGGTTGATTAGGGTACAATTGTACTCTTTCGAAACCGTACACGCACCTTTTGATGCATACGGTTCAAAAAAATCTCAAAAAAAAAGAATCAATGTATAGATTCCAGACCTCTCTCTTTTCCTATAACAGGGTTTTTCTTACTTAAAAAAAAGAGATTTTCTTCTTTAATAACTTTAATAAAAATAAAGACGAGTTTTACTGCTTTCTTTTTCTTAGAATTCTAATAAAGAAAAAGTCACTAAATTTATTGAATTAACTTCTCATTGATGTATTGTTTCATCGACCAACCCCGATGATATTTTCTTGTTCCTGAGTGGGTCTCTTTTCTCTTTTTAGGTTTATGCTCTACTCCGGGTAAAGATTGACCCGATTTGGATTTGCACATATAGGACAAATATTGTTATTACCATTTTCTTTTTTTATGACTTTCTGCTTATTTTTTCAATTGAGTTTATACGTTCTACCAAGTCTTGATTAAGAGTTTTAAATCAACCCGTTTAACAGATATTCCACATAGGAGTCATTTAGGATGGAACTAGTAATCATAGATATATTACCAATTGAGTTGGGTTTTTCTAAACAGAGCCTGAATACTTTATTTTTTTTTAGTTCAACCAAGCCAACCATAAATCATTGTAATTGAGAATAGTAATATGGATCCTCTCAAAATGGATCAAATTGTACTTCACGCTCCAAATTTTTTATGATTTAATGACTCCTTATTGGGCGAAACAGAGGATATCTCGATTGGGGAGAGAACGGGTAAATCCCATATGACCCAATATATCTGACAAGTCGCACTATACGTCAACCCAAGATGCATTTTCCTCTCCAGGGCTTCGGAAAGGTACTTTTGGAACACCGATAGGCATTAGCTCAAAGAAAAAAAACTAAGTACTATATTTAACTTTGATGTGAAAACGTAAGAATATGATTTTATTGTGTTTCTAATTTGAAAATGTTGGTTTTTGTCGGATTTATTTTTTGCATAGATTACAAAAAGTTAGAAAGAAAAAAAGAAGGAATAAAGTCAAATTAGTAGGAATAGAGTGATGAGTAAGTATGTACGTATTCGCTACTCGAAAATGTTATTCAACCCCATTGCGTATTGATACTTATCGAGTATAGAATAAATCTGCTTCTCTTTGTTATAATTGTTCCGTTAATTAAATAATTAAAATATTTTAGTAATAACAGATTAACAACAGACTAGAAAAAGAATAACTATTAACCCCTGTTCTGAAATAATTCACTGAACAGCGAGGATCGATAGGATATAGAGTCTTTTCCAGTGCAATAAAGTTACGTAGTGTCTATCTATTTTTGATAAAGGGGAATTTCTATGGGTTTGCCTTGGTATCGTGTTCATACTGTTGTATTGAATGATCCCGGCCGATTGCTTTCTGTTCATATAATGCATACGGCTTTGGTTGCTGGTTGGGCCGGTTCGATGGCTCTCTATGAATTAGCAGTTTTTGATCCTTCTGATCCTGTTCTTGATCCAATGTGGAGACAGGGTATGTTCGTTATACCCTTCATGACTCGTTTAGGAATAACCAATTCATGGGGCGGTTGGAGTATTACAGGAGGAACTGTAACGAATCCGGGTATTTGGAGTTATGAAGGTGTAGCTGGGGCACATATTATGTTTTCCGGTTTATGCTTTTTGGCAGCTATCTGGCATTGGGTGTATTGGGATCTCGAAATTTTTTGTGATGAACGTACAGGAAAACCCTCTTTGGATTTACCCAAGATCTTTGGAATTCATTTATTTCTTTCAGGAGTGGCTTGCTTTGGGTTTGGTGCATTTCACGTAACAGGTTTGTACGGTCCTGGAATATGGGTGTCCGATCCTTATGGACTAACGGGAAAAGTACAACCTGTAAGTCCCGCATGGGGCGTAGAAGGTTTTGATCCTTTTATTCCGGGAGGAATAGCCTCTCATCATATTGCAGCAGGTACATTGGGCATATTAGCGGGTCTATTCCATTTGAGTGTCCGCCCGCCACAACGTCTATACAAAGGATTGCGTATGGGAAATATTGAAACCGTACTCTCCAGTAGTATTGCTGCTGTCTTTTTTGCAGCTTTTGTTGTTGCTGGAACTATGTGGTATGGTTCCGCAACTACCCCGATCGAATTATTTGGGCCCACTCGTTATCAATGGGATCAGGGATACTTTCAGCAAGAGATATATCGAAGAGTTAGTTTGGGGCTGGCAGAAAATCAAAGTTTAGCAGAAGCCTGGTCGAAAATTCCTGAAAAATTAGTTTTTTATGATTACATCGGAAATAATCCGGCGAAGGGAGGATTATTCAGGGCGGGCTCGATGGATAATGGGGACGGGATAGCGGTGGGGTGGTTAGGACATCCCATCTTTAGAGATAAGGATGGGCGTGAACTTTTTGTACGTCGTATGCCTACCTTTTTTGAAACATTTCCAGTTGTTTTGGTAGACGGCGACGGAATTGTTCGAGCGGATGTTCCTTTTCGAAGGGCAGAGTCAAAGTATAGTGTTGAACAAGTTGGTGTAACTGTTGAGTTCTATGGTGGTGAACTCAACGGAGTCAGTTATAGCGATCCTGCTACTGTGAAAAAATATGCTAGACGCGCTCAATTGGGTGAAATTTTTGAATTAGATCGTGCTACTTTGAAATCTGATGGTGTTTTTCGGAGCAGTCCAAGGGGTTGGTTTACTTTTGGACATGCTTCATTTGCTTTGCTCTTCTTCTTCGGACACATTTGGCATGGTGCTAGAACGCTGTTCAGAGATGTTTTTGCTGGTATTGATCCGGATTTGGATGCTCAAGTCGAATTTGGAGCATTCCAAAAACTTGGGGATCCAACTACAAGAAGACAAGCAGTCTGATACAACATTCCTCGGGTTTCTTTCGTCTCTATTTTCATTTTATTTTTGGAATTTCTCCTAGGGGTCAGAGAAACCTTGATCACGACTTTTTTGCTCGTGTTCCTTCTTTATCCGGGAGATGGTCCCCTGCAAATAACAAATAAAATAAAAGAGAACAAACAGGTATGGAAGCTATAATTGTAAACTGCAATCGAATCTATGGAAGCACTAGTTTATACATTCCTCTTGGTATCGACTTTAGGAATAATCTTTTTTGCTATCTTTTTTCGAGAACCGCCTAAAGTTCCAACTAAAAATATGAAATGATTTTTCAGTATCTCAGTTGACGTAATGAGCCTCAAAACATTGTGAGGCTCATTACGTCAACTAGTCCCCATGTTCCTCAAATGGATCTCTTAGTTGTTGAGAAGGTTGCCCAAAAGCGATATATAAGGCATACCCTGTAAAACTTACAAGTAAACCAGATAGAAAGATGGCTACTAGGGTTGCTGTTTCCATTCTTATATAATTTCAAAACCCCAATGGATCTACGATAAGATCATTTATTTACAACTACAACGGAATGATATACAAAGTCAACAGATCTCAATGAATACAATAGGATTTATGGCTACACAAACTGTTGAGAACGGTGGTCCAAGGCGAACGTTTGTAGGGGATTTATTAAAACCCTTGAATTCGGAATATGGTAAAGTAGCCCCTGGGTGGGGAACAACTCCTTTGATGGGCGTTGCAATGGCCCTTTTTGCCATCTTTCTATCTATTATTTTGGAGATTTATAATTCTTCCGTTTTATTGGATGGAATTTCAATAAATTAGGTCTCTAAGAATTGTAAAGTCATACAAAAGGAATCATTTAAAGTTCGTATTTTGAGCCCATTATACTTTGTTTTGGGAGTTCGACCGTGGAATTTATTTGTTTCTGTATTTCCGGAATATGAGTGTGTGACTTGTTATAATCGATCCTATTGATAGTACAGAGGGTGGCTCTGTCATCTTCATAGAGATGGTTCTCCTTCGTCGGATATTTATTCTAGTATCTGGAACACGGAATATATGAAATCGATTAAGAAATATTTGAACTATGATTCATACCTAATGTTCAGATCTCGTATCCGGATTCCAAAAAATCCCAAAGACTTCAGAAATTTTCGGCATTCTATCTATTTATGGAATGGGTGATAGTCGAAAGGTTCTTACTCAGGAAATCCTTGACTTAACTTAGGTTTTTTTTATTGAATCATCGAGGTTCTAGTATGAATCTGAGGTTTTAATCAATTCATAGGTTTCTTAACAAGAGAATTCCTATCAATACAATAAAAAAAATATGAAAATCCACATTATACACAAAACAAATTCAAAACGAAATAGGAAAAGAGTGGATTCAAGAGGCACGTAAGGATTAACATAAAGACGACCGAGCCGACTTGAAATTTTGGTAGTATCACCACAAACAACGAAGAGCTTTCGGATTTTTATTATTTACTAAAGTCAGAGAAGATTGAATCTTTGATTCAAAATAAAAAAGAAAAAGATTTCAAACTTTCATTGCATATCCGTTGCAATTAGGATTTGGGTGTTTTTGCTTGAGCTGTATGAGATGA